GAGGAAGTGGAAGGCAAAGAATCGTGTTAGTGTCGCATTATCTACTGAGAACCCACCTCAAATTCATTGGACTAGGGTGTTTCCTACATAAGGGACTGCAGATAGGAGGTTAGTAATTACTGTGGCCCCCCAAAAGGATATTTGCCCTCATGGGAGAACATAGCCGACGAATGCTGTTATTATAACAAGTAGGAGAAGAATTACTCCAATATTTCAAGTCTCTTTAAAAAGATAAGATCCATAATATAGTCCTCGGGCAATGTGAATATAAATGCAAATAAAGAAAAATGATGCGCCATTGGCATGAATGTTACGGATAAGTCATCCATAATTTACATCACGGCAGATGTGGGCTACGGATGAGAAGGCAGTGGTGATATCAGATGTATAATGTATGGCTAGGAATAGTCCTGTTAAGATTTGGGTAATTAAGCATAGTCCTAAAAGTGAGCCAAAATTTCATCATACTGAAATATTGGAGGGAGCTGGGAGGTCAACTAGTGCATCATTAGCGATTTTGATTAGAGGATGTGTTTTTCGTAGGCTTGCCATTAAAGGGTTTTTATAGTTGAATAACAACGGTGGTTCTTCAAGTCACTGGTCCCGGTTAAAATCCGGGTAAAAATTATGACTTATCTGGTATCTTTACTATTAATAGCTCTGATTGTTGGGCTGGTTGCTGTAGCTTCTAATCCGGCACCTTATTTTGCTGCTTTGGGTTTGGTAGTGGCGGCTGGGGTTGGGTGTGGCGTATTAATTAGCCATGGGGGGTCTTTTTTATCTTTAGTTCTTTTTTTAATTTATTTAGGGGGAATGCTTGTGGTGTTTGCTTACTCAGCAGCTTTGGCTGCTGAGCCATTTCCGGAGTCTTGGGGGGATCGTTCTGTATTAGGTTATGTAGTGGTTTATTTAGTTGGTGTGGGGTTAGTAATAAAATTTTTTTGTGGGGAGTGGTATGAGGGTTCTTGAATAATTGTTGACACTTTTAAGGAATTCACTATGTTGCGGGGGGATATCAGTGGTGTGGCTATAATGTATTCGTCGGGAGGAGGTGTATTAGTAATTTGTGCATGGGTGTTACTTTTAACTCTATTTGTGGTTCTTGAATTAACTCGAGGGTTGAGTCGAGGTTCTCTTCGAGCAGTCTAAGCTATAATTAGAAGAATAGCAATGGTTGTGGTTAAAAGGAAAATTGTTAAATATGTTTTGATTATACCCTGTTGTATATCACTTACAGTTTTAGCTATCTTTACTTGGAGTGAAGATGCTCCTTTTGGGCCTGTGGCTTCAAACCATGTTTGATCAACTAGTTGGGTAGCAATTGATTGACCTAAGGTTAGGTTAAGTTTGGGGGTTAGTCGGTGAATAATTGCGGGGAAATATCCGAGTATATTTGAGAAGTGATGTAGAGGAATTGTAGGGATAATTTTAAATTGTTTATTTGTTATGGCGGTTAGCTCTAGGGCTGTAAGTAGGCCAATAATTGTGACTAATAGGGCAGCCAGTTTAAGAACGAGTGGCATGCTTATAATAGGCGTTTTTGAGGGTAAAAAGTTTGATGTAATTACTAGTCCGGCAATAATACTCCCTCAAGCAAGTCGTTTAATTGGATTAATAATTGAGGGGTTATTTTCGTTAATGGGTGATAGAGGCAGGAATCGAGGAGTACCCATTGTAACAAAGTATACCACGCGGAAACTATATACTGCGGTGAAAGAGGTAGCAATGAGTGTAAGAACTAGGGCTCAGGCGTTTAGGTGAGAGGTATTTAGGGCTTCAATAATAGCATCTTTTGAAAAAAAGCCAGCTAAAAAGGGAGTACCTGTTAGTGCTAGGCTGCCAATTGTAAGACAGGTTGAGGTTAGTGGTATTAAGTTTTGTAGTCCTCCCATCTTACGAATGTCTTGCTCATCATTTAGGCTGTGGATAATTGATCCTGAGCATAAAAATAATATAGCTTTAAAAAAGGCATGTGTGCAAATATGAAGGAATGCTAGTTGCGGTTGATTTAGCCCGATGGTGACCATTATAAGTCCAAGTTGACTTGATGTAGAGAATGCAACAATTTTTTTAATATCATTTTGGGTGAGGGCACAGGCTGCTGTAAATAGGGTCGTTAGGGCTCCCAGGCAGAGACAAGTTGTTAGCGCAAAGTTGTTATTTTCTATAAGGGGGTGAAGGCGAATAAGGAGGAAGATTCCGGCTACAACCATGGTGCTAGAGTGGAGTAGGGCAGATACTGGTGTGGGGCCCTCTATGGCAGAGGGCAGTCAAGGGTGTAAGCCAAATTGGGCTGATTTACCTGTTGCGGCTAGGATTAGGCCAAGAAGGGGAAGGGTTATATCAAAGTTTTTTGATAAGAAGAAGATTTGTTGAATTTCTCATGAGTTAAGATTTATTGCAAGTCAGGCTATGGCTATAATTAGGCCGATGTCGCCGACTCGATTGTATAAGACGGCCTGTAGGGCTGCTGTGTTAGCATCTGCTCGTCCATATCATCAGCCAATTAGGAGGAAAGATATAATTCCTACTCCTTCTCAGCCAATAAAGAGTTGAAATATATTGTTTGCTGTAACGAGTAAAATTATAGCCACAAGAAATAGAAGTAAATACTTGAAAAATCGGTTTATAAATGGATCAGAGTGCATATATCAGGATGCAAATTCAAGAATGGACCAAGTTACGTAGAGGGCAATTGGCGTAAAGATGATGGAGTAGTGGTCAAATTTGAAACTAATATTGATATCAAAGGGGGCGGTGTTTATTCAGTGTCAATTAGTGACAATAGTTTCGGCTCCTTGATCTAAAAAAATTATTAGTGGGAGCAGGCTTACTAAAAATGCAGTACTTACAGAGGTTTTAACATGTGTAACTGCTCATTTTTGGTCTTGTGGATCAGGGTTAAGGGTGGTTAGGAGTGGGTAAATGAGGATAGCAATCACTAGAATTAGTGAGGAAGAAAGGATTAGAGTTGTTGAGTACATAGCTTTTACTTGGATTTGCACCAAGAGTTTTTGGTTCCTAAGACCAACGGATGAGCTGTTATCCTTTAAAAGCGCGAGGAAACCACGGAGTTTAACCGTGGGTTATAAGGATTAGCAGTACTTATTGCCTCGGGCTTTCCTCGGTGAGTAAGGGGAGTTTAGCCCCTATCTTTAGAATCACAATCTAATATTTTATTTAAACTATACTTACTAGAAGCATCAGCCTCACATAAGTTCTGGCTTTGTAACTAAAAGAATAACTGGAATAAGGTGAAGGGCTAATAGTAGATGTTCTCGGGTGTGGAATGGTGGGAGACCAGTGATGTGTGGAGGCGTTGGGCCCCGCTGGGATATTAGGAAGAGATATAGGGAGTAACCAGCTGTAATCAAAGTGCCAACTCCTGTTAGAAGAATGGTTCAGGGAGATCAGTTAAATAAAGTAGAAATAATTGTTAATTCTCCTATGAGGTTAGGTAAGGGGGGGAGTGCTAGGTTAGCCAGGCTAGCAATAAATCATCAGGCGGCTGTTAGTGGGAAGATTATTTGTAATCCTCGAGCAAGAATTATGGTTCGGCTATGTGTTCGTTCATAGGCGGTGTTGGCTAGACAGAATAGTGCGGATGATACTAGCCCATGAGCAATTATTAAGATAATTGCACCTGTAAATCCTCATGGGGTTTGAATTAAGATTCCCCCAGCTACTAGGCCCATGTGACTGACGGATGAGTAGGCGATTAAGGATTTTAGGTCTGTTTGCCGGAGGCAAATTGAGCCCGTCATGATAATGCCTCATAGAGCCAAAATAATAAAAGGGTAGGCTAGTTCTTTAGAAAGTGGATCTAGCATAACTATTATCCGCATCATGCCGTATCCTCCTAGTTTTAAAAGAACTGCGGCAAGGACTATAGATCCTGCCACGGGGGCCTCAACATGTGCTTTAGGTAATCAAAGGTGAACGCCATAGAGAGGCATTTTAACAAGAAATGCAATTAAACACCCGGCTCATCAGAATATATGACCTCAAGAATGTAGGGTCAGGGGTTGCGAATATTGCAGAATTAATATTGAAAGAGTCCCGGTAGAATATTGAAGAAGTAGAAGTGCCACTAGGAGTGGCAATGATCCTGTTAGAGTATAAAAGAGAAAATAAGTCCCTGCATTAAGACGTTCGGTTTGATTGCCTCATCGGGTAATAATAATTAAGGTGGGGATGAGGGTGGCTTCAAATATAATATAAAACATGATAATTTCTGTAGCACCAAATGCTATAATTAGGAAGGTTTGTAGGGATACCAGGAGGGTAATATAAAGTCGCTGGCGGTTGATAGGCTCTGGGTTGATATGATTCTGGCTAGCTAGAATTATTAATGGGAGGAGCCAGCATGTGAGAACCAGTAGAGGGGTGGATAGCGGGTCTGTGGCTATATAGAGGTTAGAGGTGGATCAGCCTGTCTCAGATGTTCAGCATAATCATGATATACTAATTAGGGCAATTAAAAGGCTATGGGCAGTTGTTAGTGGTCATAATCATTTTGGTGATGATAATCAGATTGTTGGAAATAGCATAATTGTGGGGATTAATACTTTTAGCATTGTAGGAGATTAAGGTTTTGTAGGCGATCAGTTCCATGGGTTCGAGCTGTGGCAACAAGTAGTGCCAGGCCTGCGCTGGCTTCACAGGCCGAGAATGCTAGTAGAAGTATTGGTGCCGCGGAGAATCCTGTTATTTCAAACTGTAAGGCCCAGAGGGCCAGTGCAATAAATAGTGATAATATTATTCCCTCTAGACATAGCAGAGCAGACAGGAGGTGGGTGCGGTGGAATGTTAGGCCTATTAGTCCTAGAATAAAGGCGGAGCTAAAGCTGAAGTGTACGGGTGTCATAAGGGAGTCGTGGAGTTGAACCACGGTCTTCTGAGCCGAAATCAGAGGTCTTTCTTTGGACTAACACCCTATTCTGCTCATTCTAAGCCCCCCTGAGTTCACTCATAGACTAAGCCTAGTGTTAGGAGAATCAATACGGCTGAGGCCCAGAGAAGAGTTCCGGCGGGGTTAAATAGTTGATCTCCTCAGGGTAGGGGGAGTAGAAGTGCAATTTCTAAGTCGAAGAGAAGAAAGAGAATGGCAACTAAGAAGAATCGGATTGAAAATGGCAGTCGGGCAGATCCAAGGGGGTCAAACCCACATTCATATGGTGAAAGTTTTTCTGCATCTGGGTTTATCTGTGGAAGTCAAAAAGATACAATAGCTAGAATTAATGATAAGGTTATTGAAATAATTAAGATGGTAATAACTAAGTTCATTATCTTTCCTTGGGATTTAACCAAGACTAGGTGATTGGAAGTCACTCGTACTAACTTTAGATACTAGAAAGATATGAGCCTCATCAGTAAATTGATACGTAGAGGAATAGTCAGACTACGTCAACGAAGTGTCAGTATCACGCGGCAGCTTCAAAGCCGAAGTGATGTTCAGATGTAAAGTGGTATTGGATTTGGCGGAGAAGGCAGACAGCCAAGAAGGAGGACCCAATAATTACATGGAGACCGTGGAAGCCTGTGGCTACAAAAAATGTAGAGCCGTAGACACCATCTGCAATAGTAAATGGGGCCTCATAATATTCTATTGCCTGCAGGGCTGTGAAATAAAGCCCTAGGATAATAGTAAGTGTGAGGGATTGAATGGCTTGTTTCCGCTCGCCTTCTATAAGGCTGTGGTGTGCTCATGTTACTGTTACCCCTGATGCTAAAAGAACGGCTGTATTAAGCAGGGGAACTTCGAATGGGTCTAGGGGTGTAATTCCTGTAGGTGGTCAGCATCCTCCTAGTTCGGGGGTAGGTGCCAGGCTTGAATGATAAAAGGCTCAGAAAAAGCCTAGGAAGAAAAATACTTCTGATGTAATGAAAAGAATTATACCATATCGTAGGCCTTTTTGAACGGGGGGAGTATGATGACCTTGGAAGGTCCCTTCACGAATAATGTCTCGTCATCATTGATACATGGTTAGAAGAAGTAGAATTAATCCAAGGGTTATTAGTGTGGTGGAGTGAAAATGGAATCAGATTGCTAGGCCGGATGTTATTAGTAGGGCTCCGACTGCGCCAGTCAAGGGTCATGGGCTTGGGTCAACCATATGATACGCATGTGCTTGGTGGGCCATTAGACGTTTTCTTGGAGATATAAGCTTAGCAGAAGAACAAATACATATGCCTGGATTATGGCTACGGCCACTTCTAATAGGGTCAATAAAAATAAAACGGTGGCAGTCAGAATTGCTACTGTAGGTATCATGGGAAGTAGTACAAATACAGCGGTAGCAATTAACTGAATTAATAGATGTCCGGCGGTTAAGTTGGCTGTTAGTCGAACACCTAGGGCTAGTGGGCGAATAAATAAACTAATTGTTTCAATAATAATTAAGACAGGAATTAGTGGAATGGGGGTCCCTTCTGGCAAGAGGTGGCCTAGTGCAACTGTTGGTTGATTGCGTATTCCAATAATGACTGTGGCAAGTCACAGTGGAACTGCAAATCCTATATTCAAAGACAGCTGTGTTGTTGGGGTAAAAGTATATGGCAGGAGCCCAAGTATATTAATTGTAATTAGGAAAATTATTAAGGAGGTAAATAGTAAGGCCCATTTGTGTCCGCCTACATTTAGTGGTAGCATCAATTGGTTAGTAAAGCGATTAATTAGTCAACCTTGAATAGTAATTAAGCGATTGTTAACTCATCGGGTTGAGGGGGTGGGGTACATTACTCATGGTAGGGCAATGGCAATGGCGATTAATGGGATTCCCAGATATGACGGGCTTGCAAATTGGTCAAAGAAGCTTATTGCCATGGTCAGTCTCAGGGTTGGGCTTTATGCTCCTCTGTACTAAATGGAGTTGGTTCATTAGGGGAAACATGGTGTAAGACTTTTGTGGGGATGATGGTTAAGAAAATTAATCATGAAAATAATAAGATTGCAAATCAGGGGGCAGGGTTCAATTGTGGCATTTCATCAGGGGTGGTTGGGAAGCACCAATCTTTGGCTTAAAAGGCCAACGCTGTAGCCCAAATTTAGCTTCCTGGTGAGGCGGTTATTGATGTAAGTGCGGTTTTCTAGCAAAAGTCCTAGTTTATTGTAAGTGTGGCTTCTTGTATTATGCTTCTTCTAGTAAAACTGAGGATCAGGATTCAAAGTGTTCAAGCGGAACAGCCTCAACAACAATTGGTATAAAACTGTGGTTGGCCCCACAAATTTCGGAGCACTGTCCATAGAATACTCCTGGGCGAGAGGCAATAAAGGCAGTTTGGTTTAGGCGGCCTGGGACACCATCTATTTTAATGCCAAGGGACGGAACAGCTCAAGAGTGGAGCACGTCTTCAGCAGAGACTAGTACACGAATTGGTGACTCCATTGGAACAACTATTCGGAAATCAGTTTCAAGAAGTCGAAACTGGCCAGGGGTTAAATCTTGTGTTGGGATTATATATGAATCAAAGCCTAAGTCCTCATAGTCAGTATATTCATAGCTTCAGTACCATTGGTGGCCCATGGCTTTAATGGTAAGGTGGGGATCATTAATCTCATCTATAAGATATAAAATTCGAAGGGAAGGAAGGGCAATTAAAACAAGAATTACAGCTGGTAGGACAGTTCACACAATCTCAATCTCTTGAGAGTCTAAAATATATTTGTTGGTTAATTTTGTGGAGACTATAGCGACAATAATGTAAAGCACAAGGGTGCTAATTAAAAATACAATTATTAGTGCATGATCATGGAAGTGAAGAAGTTCTTCTATTACGGGTGATGCCGCGTCTTGGAATCCTAGTTGTGAGGGATGTGCCATTAAGCCTTAAAGCTTAAGACATGCAGGAATTTAACCTACAATTTCACCTTGACAAAGTGATGTAATTACAAGTTTACTAATGTCTTAAAAGGAAGTGGCAGAGTGGTTATGCGGCTGGCTTGAAACCAGCACATGGGGGTTCAATTCCTCCCTTCCTCGGTTAATTTGATTGAACTTGAACAAATGCTGGCTCCTCAAATGTGTGATAAGGCGGAGGGCATCCGTGAAGTCATTCAGCATTTGTTGCAGTAAGTTCTACGGATAAAACTTCTCGTTTGGAGGCAAAGGCTTCTCATAGAATAAATAGGAATATAATTACGGCTACTAGTGAAATTATTGACCCAATGGATGAAACTGTATTTCATAGGGTGTAGGCGTCCGGATAGTCTGAGTATCGTCGGGGTATTCCTGCAAGGCCGAGGAAGTGCTGCGGAAAGAAGGTGAGGTTAACACCTAAAAATATAACCGCAAAGTGGATTTTAGTTCATGTGCTATGTAGGGTATATCCTGTAAATAGGGGGAATCAGTGGACAAAGCCGGCCATAATGGCAAAGACTGCTCCTATTGATAGTACATAGTGGAAGTGGGCAACTACATAGTATGTGTCGTGGAGCACAATATCGATGGATGAGTTGGCTAGGACAATTCCAGTTAATCCCCCTACTGTAAATAGGAAGATAAATCCAAGGGCCCATAGTAGGGGGGTTTCCCATTTGATTGAGCCCCCATGAAGTGTAGCTAATCAGCTAAAAACTTTTACTCCTGTGGGGATAGCAATAATTATTGTAGCGGATGTGAAGTATGCACGAGTGTCAACGTCTATTCCAACTGTGAACATATGGTGAGCTCATACAATGAAGCCTAGAAGGCCGATGGCCATCATAGCTCAGACCATTCCCATATACCCGAATGGTTCTTTTTTGCCTGCGTAGTAGGCTACGACGTGTGAAATAATACCGAACCCCGGCAAAATTAAGATATAAACTTCTGGGTGACCAAAGAACCAGAATAAATGCTGATACAGAATAGGGTCCCCTCCACCCGCCGGGTCAAAAAATGTGGTATTTAGATTCCGATCTGTTAGAAGTATAGTAATTCCTGCAGCTAAGACAGGTAAAGACAATAAGAGAAGAACGGCGGTTACAAGAACTGCTCACACAAACAGGGGAGTTTGATATTGTGAGATGGCTGGGGGCTTCATATTAATTGTTGTGGTAATAAAATTGATTGCCCCTAGAATAGATGAAACCCCTGCTAGATGTAGAGAAAAAATAGTAAGGTCTACAGATGCACCTGCGTGGGCTAGGTTACCGGCTAGTGGGGGATATACAGTTCAGCCTGTCCCGGCCCCAGCTTCAACACCGGAAGATGCTAATAAAAGAAGGAATGAGGGTGGTAGGAGTCAGAAGCTCATATTATTTATTCGTGGGAATGCCATGTCTGGTGCCCCAATCATTAGAGGGATCAGTCAATTACCGAACCCACCAATAAGAATTGGTATTACTATAAAGAAAATTATGACAAAGGCATGTGCAGTAACAATGACATTGTAGATTTGGTCGTCTCCAAGGAGGGACCCGGGTTGGCTAAGCTCAGCACGAATTAGGAGACTGAGGGCGGTTCCAACCATCCCGGCTCAGGCACCAAATACAAGGTAAAGGGTGCCAATATCTTTGTGATTAGTAGAGAAGAGTCAGCGTGTGATTGCCACAGGTAGGATGGCCGAAGTCAGGTGGCGGGTTGTAGCCCCGAAGATAGAGGTTTGAGTCCTCTTCCTATCAAGCCCCGTGGTGGAGAACATATTGGATTGCAAATCCAAAGACGCAGATTGACGTCTGCCGGGGCTTTCCCGCCTTGCTCGCCTGACGGCGGGAAAGTAGATGAATGCTCGCTGGTTTGGGCGCTTAGCTGTTAACTAAGAGTTTGTAGGATCGAGGCCTTCTCATCTAGAAAGGCTTTAGCTTAATTAAAGTGTCTAGCTTGCATTCAGAAGATGTGGGATAGAGTCCCGCAAGTCTTATCAGGGGCTAGGAGATTTTAACTCCTGCTTAGAGCTTTGAAGGCTCTTGGTCTAAGTTATCCTAAGCCCCTAGGTAGTTAATGCTAGGATGGCAGGGGTAATTGGAAGAAGACCTAAGGTGATCATCGTGGATAGAGCTAAGACAAGGGTAGATTGGGTGCCGGAGCTCCGTCAGGGTATTATGGAGTTAATTGTAACAGGTGAGATTGTTAGGGCTATTGCATAACACAGGCGTAAATAAAAATACAAGCTTAATAAGGCCGCTAGGGCTATAATTGTTGCGGTGAGGGGTAGTTCTTGTTGCGTTAATTCTTGTAAAATTAATCATTTGGGTATAAACCCAGTTAGTGGAGGCAGTCCCCCTAGGGAAAGGAGGGCTAAGGCTGTTGTAGCTATAAGAGTTGGTGTTTTTGCCCATGCTGAAGAGAGCGTGTTGATTTTTGTGGCTAGTGACATTTTAAATGAGAGAAATGCTGTAGTTGTTATGAAGATATATGTCCCTAGTGCCAGGAGGGTTAGTTGAGGGGCAAATTGTAAAACAATAATTATTCAGCCCATGTGAGCAATGGAGGAGTAAGCTAGGATTTTCCGTAGTTGGGTTTGATTTAAGCCACCCCATCCTCCAATGAGAGTAGATAGGAGGCCCAATGAAGACAGGAGGTAGGGGTCAATTGTAGGGGCTACTTGAATAATTAATGCAAATGGTGCTAGTTTCTGTCATGTTGATAAAATAAGTCCTGTTGTTAGGTTAAGGCCTTGGAGAACTTCTGGTAATCAGAAGTGTACGGGGGCCAGGCCAATTTTTAGTGCTAGTGCTGCAATAACTAAGGTTGAGGCTAGTGGGTGAGATAAGTTATTAATATCTCATTCTCCTACTATTCATGCATTTGTTGTAGCTGCGAATAAAATCATAGCTGCGGCTGTTGCTTGTGTGAGAAAGTATTTGGTTGTAGCTTCAACTGCTCGTGGGTGATGCTGTTGTGCTATAAGGGGAATAATTGCTAGGGTATTAATTTCTAATCCTATTCAGGCTAACAATCAGTGGGAACTTGCGAAGGTTAATGTGGTTCCTAATCCCAGGCTGGACAACAAGATAACTAGTACATAAGGGTTCATTGATAGGGGAGGGGTTTTAACCGTCATGTTCGGGGTATGGGCCCGAAAGCTTTATTAGCTGACCTTATCTTAGAAAGTGGTGTAGAGGAAGCACCAGGAGTTTTGATCTCCTGAGTATGGGTTCGATTCCCTTCTTTCTAGGAACTGGAGGGGCTTTAACCCTCATAAGCCACTCTATCAAAGTGGTCCTTGGGCATTCAGGCACGGTTCCTGCTTATTAGAGTTGTGGGGGGAGGCCTGCAAATGCGATTGGGAGGGCAGTATGTCATAAAACTAGGGCTAAGGTTAGTGGTAAGAAGTTTTTTCACACAAGATGTATTAGTTGATCATAGCGAAATCGTGGGTAGGAGGCTCGGACTCATAAGAATACTATAGAAAGGAGTGCAGCTTTGGTTATTAAATTAATTGTTGTCAATTCGGGAAGGGTTGGAAGATGTGAGGCACCAAGAAAGAGGACGGCCGATAGGGTATTTATTAATAAGATGTTAGCATATTCAGCCAGGAAAAAGAGGGCGAAGGGCCCCCCCGCATACTCTACATTAAATCCTGATACTAATTCAGATTCACCTTCGGTTAGGTCAAAGGGCGCTCGGTTAGTCTCTGCTAGTGTAGAAATGTATCATATTGCTGCCAGTGGCCAGGCTGGGATAAGAAGTCAAATGCCTTCTTGTGTAGTGTTAAATATTTGTAGTGTATAACCCCCTGAGAAGATAATTACTGAGAGAAGAATTAATCCTAGGCTTACTTCATAAGAAATTGTCTGGGCTACGGCTCGCAGGGCACCAATTAATGCATATTTTGAATTTGAGGCTCAGCCTGAACCAAGGATTGAGTATACGGCAAGGCTCGAGAGGGCTAAAATAAATAGGACACCCAGGTTAAGGTCTATAACGGGATGTGGTATAGGAATGGGGGCCCATAATGTTATAGCTAATGTAAGTGCAAGTATGGGGGTGGCTAGAAATAGAAAGGGGGATGATGAAGATGGGCGGATTGGTTCTTTAATGAATAGTTTTACTCCATCTGCAATTGGTTGAAGAAGGCCATAGGGTCCAACAATGTTTGGGCCTTTACGTAATTGTATATAACCTAATACTTTTCGTTCAATTAGTGTAAGAAATGCTACTGCTAGAAGGACAGGGACAATGTACGCGAGAGGATTAATTAAATGGATTAATAGAGTGTTTAGCATAAACTAAGAAGAGGATTTGAACCTCTGGTTGAAAGGGCTTAGGCCTTTTGCAATTACCATGCTCTGCCATCTTAGTATGGCTTTATCTTTGCCTAAATTGAAGGTCCTCCATTTGTTTAATTTAGTTGTCTTCATTAATTAGGGGTAAGGCATACTTTTAGCATGGGCCTCTCTTTTCCGGTCCTTTCGTACTAGGAAAAGTGACATTTACAGATAGAAACTGACCTGGATTACTCCGGTCTGAACTCAGATCACGTAGGACTTTAATCGTTGAACAAACGAACCCTTAATAGCGGCTGCACCATTAGGATGTCCTGATCCAACATCGAGGTCGTAAACCCCCTCGTCGATATGGACTCTGGGAGAGGATTGCGCTGTTATCCCTAGGGTAACTTGGTCCGTTGATCGGCCTGTTGGCCGGATCATTGTTGGTCAGATTTTCTGTGTCTTAGAAATGTCTTTCTTGGTTTTAGGTTTATTTTCCCAATCCACTCGGAGGATATATTTTTCTCCGCGGTCGCCCCAACCGAAGGTAAAGCTCCATTGTCCACTAAGGTTTAAATTCTTATTAAGAAAGTTGTTTGACGCGGCTGGGCTTGAACCTTAAGCTCCAAAGGGTCTTCTCGTCTTGTAGTTTTATGTCCGCTTCTGCACGGGCAGATCAATTTCACTGACTTGGAAAGGGAGACAGCTAAGCCCTCGTTTGGCCATTCATACAGGTCTTCATTTAAAAGACAAGTGATTGCGCTACCTTTGCACGGTCAAAATACCGCGGCCGTTGAACTTGTGGTCACTGGGCAGGCTGGACCTCCTATACTTTGAATTTTGCAGGAGGCGATGTTTTTGGTAAACAGGCGAGGCTTGTGTTTGCCGAGTTCCTTCCTTTCCTTTTAGTCTTTCCTTTGGGCATTCCAGTGTGGGGTTAACGATTAGAGGTTGTATAATTTTCTTGTGATCTTTATTAATTACATTGCCCTCTTTTATTGGGTTCGTTAATTGCCGGCGGCTTATCCGGGCTGGCTTACACTTATGCTTGGAGAGAAATGTTATCTCTTGTTACTCATTTTAGCATAATCTCTTCCATGATATCATGGAGCGGCCTAATATATTTAGGGGAGTGGGATGTTTTATTGGAATAATAAATTTTATAATGTCTGAGCTTTAACGCTTTCTGTACAGATGGCTGCTTTTAGGCCCACTGAAGCAATAAATTTTTATAATTATAATCCCTATCCTCCTAATAAAGTTGTGTCCTTAATTGAAGGGGCTGTACCCCCTTCAGCTAACTCTCATGTTTCTCTTATATCTCTAAATTAGATGTTACTTATTTGATTAAAGGGGCACGAGGCTGAACTTCTATTCATTTCTCAGGCAACCAGCTATCACCAAGTTCGGTAGGTCTGTCACCTCTACCCGGGGCTCTTCCCACGCTTTTGCCACAGAGACGGGTTGGCCCTTTTAGGCTGTCCCGGGGTAGCTCACTTGGTTTCGGGGTAACAAACTAAAGGTCTCTTTGCCTGTTATATTCTTGCTAAATCATGATGCAAAAGGTACGAGCTTTAGTCTCTGCTTTTTTATGCTTAAATGACTTATTTCATTGCTCTTTCAGCATTCCCTTGCGGTACTTTTTCTATTGCTTATGTAACCTTTTTCGTCTCCCGTACTTAGGTGGAAAAATGATTTAATTAATAATTTTAGGTTTTATTATTTTATCTATGCTGTTAATTTAATATAATATTTAAGCTAGCTATTTAGCTCAGGGCGATCCAACTTGCATGGATGTCTTCTCGGTGTAAGGGAGATGCTTAACTATCTCAGCCACGCCCTGATTTGATCCAAGTGCACCTTCCGGTACACTTACCATGTTACGACTTGCCTCCCCTTGTTTGTGCTTATGTGTTAGTAACGTTTGTTGCTATTAGCGGGGAGAGTGACGGGCGGTGTGTACGCGCCTCAGAGCCGGGTTCAAAAGGACACTCTATTTCCTTTTTACTACTAAATCCTCCTTCGAGCACTAAGTTTTCATAGTGTTGTTCGTAATATTCTTATTAAAGAAAATGTAGCCCATTTCTTCCCACTTCGTTCGCTACACCTCGACCTGACGTTTTGAATTATATCCACTTTGCTTACTGTTAGTCCTTCACAGGGTAAGCTGACGACGGCGGTATATAGGCGGGGATGACCAGAAGTGGTGAGGTTTAACGGGGGTTATCGGTTCTAGAACAGGCTCCTCTAGGGGGGTCTAAGGCACCGCCAAGTCCTTTGGGTTTTAAGCTAATGCTCGTAGTACCCTGGCGGACGTTTATTGTGAAATAACGCCTAAGTTTATGGCTGAGCATAGTGGGGTATCTAATCCCAGTTTGTTTCTCAGCTTTCGTGGGGTCAGGTGGACTAATATTAAAGCTACCTTCGTGTGCGGGCTTCGGACACTCAGGGGCGTATGACAGCCAAGAGGTCTTTTGGCTTTATTTGTTTTAAACCTTAACCACCCTTTACGCCGCGTCCATCAACTGGGGCCTCTCGTATAACCGCGGTGGCTGGCACGAGTTTTACCGGCCCTTTTATCCCTAACTAAGTCAAGCTTTCACTTATGGCTTAATATTTATCACTGCTGAGTTCCCTTGGGGGTGTGGCATGGCAAGGCGTCTTGGGCTAAAATTTGTGCCTGATGCCTGCTCCTCGTCCCCGGGCAGGGGATTGAGGGCATTCTCACGGGTTTGCGGAGACTTGCATGTGTAAATTGGATTAAAGCTGATGGTAAAGTCAGGACCAAGCCTTTGTGCAAACGGGGCTTTCTAGGGCCCATCTTAGCATCTTCAGTGCTATGCTTTATTTTAAGCTACGCGAGC